AGAGGTAAAATAGTCTTCCTCACAATATACATACTATGACTAGTAATGCGGTACAAGTCATTCCCCCAATCCGGTAGAAAAATAATATAAACAAAAACAAGTAAAAAGTTTTTCATAATTTTTTGATCATACATAATTAAATTATAGAATTTCCAACAAGAATTTGGTTTTTTTTTGAACTTGATGTTGAAAAATCCGCAGATTTAGAAATTCATTTTGGACAATTGAACCTTCTCAAACTGTTTCTTTTTAAGAACCAAAAAGATTTGTGCCAAAATAACAGATGCAAAAAAGAACAAAAGGCCTTGGACGCGTAATGGATCTTGAAGGACTATTTCCGCATCTCCCTGACCAAATCCGCCCACATTAGGATTACTCGTTAATGGTTGATCAAGTGTGATAGATTCGCCCTCTGAAACAAGAAGTTCCGGTCCTGGAGGGATAATATCAACCACTTGACGCCCATCCGATGCATCCACTATGGTTATCTCATATCCTCTTTTTTCTTTTCGTATTATTTTGCTTACTATACCTGCTGTTGTAGCATTATAAACATTATTATTACTCTTACTCCCGTCGGGATAAATCTGACCCCTCCCCCTGTTCCCGCCTACGTATATGGGATATTTTAAGAAGTGAACATCTTTCTTAGTAGCGGGGTCGGGGGAAAGAATAGGAAAGGTGATTTCACTATATTTCTGACCAGGAACAGGACCTATCACAAGAATATTTTTTTTAGTGGGACGATAGCTCTGAAAAGACAGATTGCCTATCTTTTCTTTAATCTCGGGAGAAATACGATCGGGGGGGGCTAATTCAAACCCTTCGGGTAAAATAAGAACAGCCCCCACATTCAAAGCGCCCTTCTTACCATTCGCAAGAACTTGTTTCAGTTGCATATCATAAGGAATTCGAACAACTGCTTCAAATACAGTATCAGGAAGTACCGCTTGTGGAACCTCGATATCCACGGGTTTATTAGCTAAATGGCAGTTGGCACAGACAATACGGCCGGTCGCTTCTCGTGGATTTTCATAACCTTGCTGTGCAAAAATGGGATATGCGTTTGAAACGGGTGCCCAAGTTATTATATATATCATGAGTGATACGGAAATAGATCGAGTAATCTCTTCCTTTATCGAAGAAAAAAAGGTATTTCTAGTTTGCATGGTCCAATCATTGAGCCCAAAAATTTCTACAATAAAATTTGGTAGGTCCCTAGTATAGTTCCCTATCCATGATTCTGCTATTTACTGAAATAATGTTACTCGAATATAGGAGGCATCCTTCAGGATGGGTAGAAGGAATAAGTACAAGGACTTATGTACAAAGTAACAAACATTAGATTTTTCAGTCATTCATTGAATGATAAATCACTACAAGTGAGGGAGATACGCGGTTTAAATAACGGAAGATCCAATATTTTAAAATTGTGTCAAGAATGACTGGAAAAGTGGAAACAAGACCGGATATAATTTGATCGTTATGATAAAATCCAAAATCTTTGTAGACAGAACCAATCATTAGTTCCCAACCATGGGGCGAATGGAATCCTATACATAAATCAGTTAATAAAAGAATAGAAAAAGCTTTTATTGTGTCGCTTAAGTTATATAGGAACTCTTGAACCCAAGAGTTAAGAATAACAAGTTCTTCGTTACCAAGAATAGAATAACCACTTAGAATAACGAAACAGATTATATTTGTCGAGAAGTGCAAAATCGTATGGATACGATCCTCGTTGTGCATTTTGATCAATTGGATCGTTTGTTTGTAGATTCCGATACGAAGCTTTTGTAGATGTGTTTCTGGGTATTCCTTTAGCATTTCGTCCAAGAGAAAGAGTTCCTCTAATTCTATAACTTTTTTTATAATACTCTTTTCTTGAATATCATTCAAAAAATTTTCGGATTGCCCGGTATTCCACCAATTAGTAACCCAAGATTCTAGGCTTTTATTAAATGAAAGAGAGATCCACCAGGGCAAAAATACTATAGATGCAAGATATAGAAGGGGAATGAATGTTTTCTTTTTTGCCATTTTTTCGTCTTTGATTTTTTAATGAACTCACTTCATTCGTTAACTCTATACACTACTAATATTTATATCAAACATAAGTTCTATTACAAGTCATATGGATACTATTATGAATCCATTCCCTGTTTTTTAGTTTTTGATTTGTGATTCATTGGTTAGTCCTTGAATTTCTAAATAATACAGAAAGAAAATAACAAAGAGTCCACTTTTGTGACTGTGGAGTGGATTTACATACGTACTGAAGAAATTTGAGTATTCTGAAGAAATTCCAGTTAAGTAATACTATTACTATGGTCTAGAAAAAAGGGTATTCTTTCATTTCCGTTTTATCCCTCTTGCTACGAACTAAGAAAGCATTCATTCTGAACTTCATTTTTCAAAAAAGAATACTTACTTCATTCAATTGGTACACGCAAGAAATAGGCCAATTCGGCAGCCCTTTGCTCAATTTCTCGTGGGGTCAGATTCTTCTCGGTACGAGTCAAGGGAATGGCCCCTTGGCCTCTGATTTCCATATAAAGGACACGACGTGCATAAATACCCTCTTTAACTTCTATTCTGATGGACTGAATGTCTTTCATAAGGAATCGGAGGAAGATTCGACGATTTTTTCCAGGAAACCCCCAACGAAAAATACACACTATTCCTTCTTTTCTATCGAATCGATCATAACCGCTACCTACATTCCACAAAATTGTGCACCACAAATAGGAGCTAATAAAGAGACCTGCGATCCCATAGAAAGACATCACGATCCCCTGTGGAAAAAAAATTATTTGCTGAGACGGAAATAAAGATATCAAATCCCTACCAAGATAACTGGAAGTTCCAACCAATAAAAACACTAATGAACCTAAAAAAAGGATAAAGGCCCAGCAGAAGTTGCTGATTTTTCGAGATCCTCTTATAAATTCTATCCATATACGTTCTGATCGCCAACTCATACTAGATCTCGTTGCATTTTATTGGAATTGATAGAATAACAAAAATACATTTTACTTTTTTTTATTTCCGAAATAACTCTAATCAACAAGCACTATTTTGATGTGAACCTTTACTTTAGGAGTAATTCATCGAATTGCTTAGATCTTAATAACATCACCTTTATATGATTCCCTATAGATACCTACATACATATAGATAGATATATTGACTTTACATCTCAAACATTCGTCGCCACCCATCCCGATCTATTATATATTTTCCATTTTCAAATACTTATAATTCATTTACTCAGATATCATGTTTACGCATGTTTAATCGCATATGTTCCTAGTAAGCCACATGTTAGACTCTAGTCTACTAAATAGATAGCTGTGTTATAGTCAAAGTCTAAGTTTTGAAAAAAAAAAAATAGACGAGATTTGGCACCATCGTATTTAAAAAATCTTGTTTTTTTGAACATGAAGAGATAAAGAAGCCATTGCAATTGCCGGAAATACTAGGCCCACTAAAGGCACAAAAATGGAGGGTAAGTTGGTGAGAGTTGTCATAGAAAGGATACCTCGACTTAATATTTGTACCTGTTATTTATTGTTATATTAATTGTTATATTAATATTTTTACCTGTTATTGATTGTTATAAAAGGTATCTTATAATTATTATAATTCATATATAATTATACTAAGTAATATCTACGTGAATATATATATAGAAAAGGAATGAGGAATGTCGAATTAAATAAATAGACTTACTCATCTTTCGACATGAAATATATGTATCATAATACACTTTTGTATTATTTTATTTATTATCTTTATCTTGTCTTATAATTTGGATTTAATAAAATTTAATAAAGATTTTCTTACAAATTACCCCAAAATTCGTTATAATCCGATCCAACAACAGGGATTCTTAGTAAAACTAGGGATCCTCGAGAGATGTAGAAAGATGCAAGACTCTATGCCGATATTTGCTATAGTTGAATTATATATACACATCTAATGTAACAAGGGAGCATGAAATTTATTTTATTCCTTTTTCGGAAGAAATAATTCGCTTTTTTATTTTGTTTGATGGGGGTTCCTAATTACTAATCAGGAATATTGGTAAAAAAATTTCTCCGCATGATTCTTTCTACAATTAAATCTTATGTTACCAAAAAAAAAATCCATTCTTCGGATTTTTACTTTGATTCCTATAAACTAAATAACTACTTGTTCGTCACAAAAAAAATAATTCTTTTAAGTAAGGCTTTAATTTTTATTCGAGGGAAGGAAAGCGTGGAGCTGAAATAACTCACTCAAAACACCCTTTAAAGGATTACGTGGTACGATTAGATCGAATAAGCCCTTATGGAATAAATATTCAGCCGCCTGTGAACCCTCAGGGACTGTCTTATTCAATGTTTGTTCAATTACTCTTTTACCCGCAAATGCGATGTAGGCATTGGGTTCGGCAATAATGATATCCCCCAACATACCAAAACTAGCTGTCACCCCACCAGTAGTAGGAGATGTAAGGATTGATACATAGAATAATTTTTGATTTGATTGATAATCATATAAAGCGGAAGATATTTTTGCCATTTGCATCAAGCTCAAACTTCCTTCTTGCATGCGTGCTCCTCCAGAAGCACACACTAAAATAAGAGGTAAAATTTTATTGGTAGCATACTCGATCAAACGGGTGATTTTCTCGCCTACTACAGATCCCATACTACCCCCCATAAACTGAAAATCCATAACCCCAATTGCTACGGGAATACCATTTAATTTACCTGTGCCTGTTTGAATAGCCTCAGTTAATCCTGTCTTTCTTTGATAAGAATCAATACGATCTTTATAAGGTTCCTCCTCCGAATGAAATTCAATGGGATCCAAAGAGACCATGTCTTCATCCATAGGGTCCCAAGTACCCGGATCAATCGAAAGTTCGATTCTATCCGAACTACTCATTTTCAAATGGTATCCACATTGTTCACAAATATTCATTTTTGATTTCAATAATTTCTTATAATTTA